CCTCGGGTAAAATAAGAACAGCCCCTACATTCAAACCCCCTTTCTTGCCATTAGCAAGAACTTGTTTCAGTTGCGTATCATAAGGGATTCTAACAACTGCTTCAAATACAGTATCAGGAAGCACAGATTGCGGAACCTCAATATCCACGGGCTTATTAGCTAAATGGCAATTGGCACACACAATTCGTCCAGTTGCTTCTCGTGGATTTTCATAACCCTGCTGCGCAAAAATAGGATATGCATTTGAAATAGATGTCTGAGTTATTACATATATCACGATCGATACAGAAATAAATCGAGTCATCTGCTCCTTTACCCAAGAAAAAGTATTTCTATTTTGCATGGTCCAATCATCGATCCCCCAATTTCTACAATAAATTAGGTAGGTAGCTAGTATAGTTCCCTATCCACAAGTCTGTCATTGTACTGGAATATAGGACAAATACCCTGAATAAACAGGTAGAAGTATAAAGAAAGAATAAGTCAAATTTAAATTTCGTTATGCACGAAGAAAGAATCTTTCTGATTTGATTGATATCAAGAGATCAAACGAGTTCTTCATTCTCATTCATTAATTGAATGATAAATGACTACAAGTGAAGGAGATACACGATTTAAATAATGGAAAATCCAGTATTTCACAATTGTATCTAGAATGACTGGAAAAGTGGAAACAAGACCGGATATTATTTGATCGTTATGTGTTAATCCAAAATCGTTGTAGACCGAACCAATCATTAGTTCCCAACCATGTGGAGAGTGGAATCCGATCCATAAATCGGTGACTAAAAGAATAGAAAAGGCTTTTATTGTGTCACTTAAGTTATATAAGAATTCCTGAACCCAAGAATTAAGAATGACAAGTTTTTCATTACTCAGAATAAAATAACTACTTAGAATAGCGAAACAGATTATATTTGTCGAGAAATTTAAAATGCTATGTAAATTATATTCATTATGTATTTTGACCAATTGTATTGTTTCTTTGTGGATTCCTATACGAAGCTTTTGTAGATGTGTTTCAGGGTACTCCTTTATCATTTCATCCAACAGAAATAGTTGTTCTAATTCTATGAATTTTTCTAGAACGTTCTTCTCTTGAATATCATTCAAGAAAGTTTCGGATTGCCTGATATTCCACCAATCATTAACCCAAGGTTCCAGACATTTATTAAATGAGAGAGAGACCCACCAGGGTAAAAATACTATAGATGCAAGATATGGAAGGAAAATCAACGCTTTCTTTTTTTTCACTTTTCTTTTTTTGAATTGTTAATAAACTTGCTTCTTTTTATTTTATTTGTTAATTAAATCTTATTTGATATTTCTCTGAAGCATGAGTTCTATAACAAGAACAAGGTGTGGAACCTATGGATCTATTCTCAATTTTTTTATAATTATTTAGTCCTTTACTTAGTCCTTGATCTAACTAAATTAAATTTAAATTAAATAATTAAATATAGAATAGAATAAATATAGAAATAGAATAAAGATAGAGTCTGTTTTGGATGAAAAAAAAAATGCAGATAAGATATTTAAATTGAACAAATTATAACCCCATTGTATTGCATCCTTAATTTGTTCTTTTTGACGAATGCTCAAAAACCGTTTGAAGAATATTATTCAAATTTCAAGACGAAAGAACTCCACCGTGGACCAAGTAATTATTTCTAAATGTTTCACCCTAGGAAAAGAGGAGATATTTATGAAGAATATTGATGATGAAATCCGAAATAAGTGACAAAACCAAAGATAAATTGGATGGTTATGAGAGATCCAATCGTTTGTTTCTCAAGGAGCAAAATGAAAGATAAAAAGTATGATCTATCTATATCTAATATATCAATTATCAATTATAAAATATATCAATTATAAAATGGAATTTGGCCCTAAACTAAAAAGAAAAGATGAATTCCCTATTTCGAAATGTCCGGTTTTGGTATATGTAATGAATCTATACTTATTATACTTGTTACTAGTATGAAATATGAAAGAAAGAATTGAGTTGAACTCCATCATACGCTAACAAAATTTTGGCAGACGAAAAATGACTTCTTATTATAGTTTAGTCGTTTTGTTCCATATGCGTCCCCCTGCTTTTGCCTTATTCTAAGGGTCGCCACCACATCAACAGAACAAAGAAATAGAATCTAGCATGTTCTACTCGAATGAGCATTCTGAAGAAACTTCAGTTGTATTAAAATAAAATGAAAAAGAAAAAAAAAAAAGAAGAAAAAGATTACTGAATTCCTTTTCTCATGCTGAGAAAGTATTTATTCCTCGTTTCATTTCAAAATACTTCAATTGGTACGCGCAAGAAATAGGCTAATTCCGCAGCTTTTTGTTCAATTTCTCGCGGAATTAAATTCTCATCAGTACGAGTCAAGGGAATAGTTCCCTGGTCCCTGACTTCCATATAAAGGACACGTCGAGTATAAAGGCCCTCTTTAACCTCCATTCTGATTGACTGAATCTCACTCATAAGGAAGCGAAGGAAGATACGACGATTTTTTCCAGGAAATCCCCAACGAAAAATACACACTATTCCTTCTTTTCTATCGAATCGATCATAACCACTACCTACATTCCACAAAATTGTGCACCACAAATAGGAGCTAATGAATAGACCCGCAATTCCATAGAAAGACATCACAATCCCTTGTGGAAAAAAAGATATTTGCTGATATGGAAATGAAAATACGGATATCAGATCCCTACCAAGATAACTGGAAGTTCCAACGATTAAGAATCCTAGTGAACCTAAAAAAAGGATACAGGCCCAGAAAAAATTACTTGTTTTTCGAGACCCCGTTATAAGTTCTATCCATATATGTTCTGATCGCCAGTTCATACTATACTAGATCCAATTGCATTCGATTGGAATTGGGAGAATAAACCAAATTAATTTTACTTATTTTGCTCCCGAGCCCGAGGTAACTCTCATCAACTAGCACTTAATGTGAACCATTAGAAGTAATTGGTTAGATACATTGACTTTCCACTTTAAATATTCGACGATCCGCTTTTGACCAGAGCTATACCTGCGTATACATGCATTTATACGGATATAATGTATATATATGCAAAAGTATATATATGCAAAACGGCTCTTCCTTTCATTTGTATTCGCAAGGAGTCACATATCGTACCATATTCCGCTAAAAAATAGATACCTAAAAAATGATCCAGCGTTGATTGAAATAACTTGTGAGATTTGGTCCCATACATCGCAGCTAGACAATCTTATTTTTTTGGACATAAAGAAATAAAGAAGCCATTGCAATCGCCGGAAATACTAGGCCCACTAAAGGCACAAAAATGGAGGGTAAGTTGAAATCTGTCATAGAATGGGTACCTCAATTTAATATTTGAACCTCTTATAAAGATATCTTATGATAAGTAGTTTATCTATTAATTATATCTATCTAATAAATTATATCTATCTAATAATAATATAATAATTAATAATATTAATATAATAATTAATAATATTAATAATTAATAATATTAAGTAGTTATTAAGTAGTTAATAAATAGTAGTTTAAGTAAATAATAATATAATATTAAGTAGTTAATAAATAAGTTTAAGTAAAATAAATAATAAAATAATATAATATTAAGTACAAGAAACATAAAACTACATTAAATGTACCTATTTTATTTATCTTTCTACACGAATATGTATGATAATTCTATTTAATAATGATAATTCTATTTAATAATAAACTTTTTCTTATCCTGTTTTCATTCTTATCTGCTTTCTAAAATAATAAGAAGTTTTTATGAGTTCGCGACTCTAACTAATCTGATACAAGAGGGATTCGTCGTAAAAGTCAAAAAAATGGATTTTCGGAAGATATGAGGATATAGAGATTACTTCTATTACTAATATATTTATATATACTAATATATTTACAAATTATACATCAATTCTATTTTACTATATATTACTTTATTTACTATATATTACTTTACTATATATTATATATTACTTTACTATATATTACACATTATATTAATAAATAATAAACATTATATTAATAAATAATAAATTTTATATTAATAAATAATAAATTCATAATTAGTATTAATAATTAGATTATTAGTATTTTAGATTATTAGTATTAATAATTAGATTAGATATTAATAATCCGTTTTTTCGTTTTTTATCTTATAATTGAATTTTTTTTTTATTTCTAATTTATTAATTTCTAATTGTTTTCTTTGTGCTTGTTTTTATGTTTATTATATAATATATATATAATTATATATATAATATAAATTATATAATATAAATATAATTTATAATATAAAAATTTATAATATAAAATAAAATAAATATAAATATAATATAAATATAATAAAAAAAATAAATTAAAATTAAATATAATATAATAAAAAAAAAAAAAAATAAGAATTTTAATTATAATTTATAATTAAGTTAAGAACTAAAACTAATAAAAACTAAGAAGCATTAAAATTTAATAAGCATTAAAACGTAATTAAGACGTAAGAAGGACAAATACAATTCGAAAATTCTTTTTTTTTCAAAACAAAAAAATTCCTAGGAAGAAAAATTCACTTTTTTATCCTGGGTTTCTAATTCCTAATCAGAAATAGAGGTAAAATACAAACAAAACGGATCCGTGGGAAAAGAGAAAAGTCATTATCCAAAACTTCTGACTCTTACTACAACAAGCAGAATTTATGTTCCCAAACGTCATTTTTATTGGTTTTTTGTCACGATGATGAATTTTTTATTGCTCACTACAAATAACTGAATCTAATACTGTACTTGAATTTTCAAAATTTAAAGTCAAGGGAAGGAAACCATGGAGCTGAAATAACTCACCCAGAACACCTTTTAAAAGATGACGTGGTACGATTGGATCGAATAAGCCCTTATGGAATGAATATTCAGCCGCTTGTGAACCGTCGGGTACTGCCTTATTCAATGTTTGTTCAATTACTCTTTTACCCGCAAATGCAATGTAGGCATTAGGTTCAGCAATAATGATATCTCCCAACATACCAAAACTGGCTGTAACTCCACCGGTTGTAGGAGATGAAAGAATTGATATATAGAATAACTTTTTATTTAATTGATAATTATATAAGGCAGAAGATATTTTAGCCATTTGCATCAAGCTCAAACTTCCTTCTTGCATGCGTGCTCCTCCAGAAGCACATACAATAATAACAGGTAGAGATTGATTAGTAGCATATTCGATCAAACGGGTGATTTTCTCACCGACTACGGATCCCATACTTCCTCCCATGAACTGAAAATCCATGACCCCAATTGCTACGGGAATACCATTTAGTTGACCTATGCCCGTTTGAACAGCTTCAGTTAAACCTGTCTTTCTTTGATAAAAATCAATACGATCTCTATAAGGTTCCTCCTCTGAATGAAAATCGATGGGGTCCGTCGAGACCATACTCTCATCCAGAGGATCCCAAGTACCTGGGTCAATCAAAAGTTCGATTCTCTCTGAACTACTCATTTTCAAATGATATCCACACTGTTCACAAATATTCAGTTTTGACTTAAAAAATTTTTTGTAATTTAATCCATAACAATTTTCGCACTGAACCCATAAATGTCTGTATTTTTTATTTATATCTAAATCATTGGATCTTCCTCTTATATTGAAATCAGTGCTATTAACACTAGTTCTCATACTATAATTTATACTTTCACTACCACTTATACTTTCATTACAAATGAAACTATAAACATAACTGTCACTGTAATTATGGGTCCCGCCTGAAATGTAACTATCAATACTGATTTCAGAACGCAGATAACTATCAATGCAACTATTAACGTGATTATTCCAACTGGATTGAGTATCATACATGTAATGATAATAGTAGCGACTACTACTTTTAGATCCATTACTCATATAACTAGAATTCAGATAACTAGAAAAATAACTTTCTAGTTCATTCAGAAAAGTACTATCATTGTCAATCTCAAAAATTTGATTTTTAATATCAAAATATATAGAATAACTGTTCCCATTACTATCTCTAACTAAAAAAGTGTCATCAGAGATGAAACTCCAAATGTCTATGATATCAAAAAAATGCTCAACACTACTGAAATTACAATTTCCACTATCACTCCAACTGGGAACGTTTTTATTCATATCATTTATAACAGGGTCTTCGCTTCCACTGCTATATCTAATAGGACCAAGACTATCCATCGATTTACTTAGCCTATACTTGTGTTCTAACTCCTCGTTAAAGAACATCGAATTGAACCACCACTTTTCCATAGAATCTTCCCGCGCCTTATTTGAAAATATAATGGATGAATAGTCATTCGATGAATAATTATTTTACTATTTGATTTCGTATCAGAATTAAGCATATGGATCCAGCCGTTTGGATCGTTAACTAATACGAATGAGTATTGAAAGAAATAATTTTTTTTTTTTTTTGTTGTGGGGATCCAGGGTCTCATTTCAATATATATTATCTATCAATATATATTATTATTATGTATTAGTTATATGATTATATATATTATATGATTTATTATGATTTATGATTTAAATATTTAAATAATGGAATCTTTTCCTCAATTATAAAAAATAGAAAAAAATATAAGTAAGGGTTTCTTCTCATATCGTATATCGTGTATAAATTTTCATCGAAAGTAGAAATACTTGTTACCTCTGGAAAGAATTCATTCTCGTATAATATAATATAAGTTTCCATAGGAACACGACACGGAACGAAAAAGACAATATACAGGACCAGTAGAAGATACCCTCCCTTGGGTTGAGCTATGGTCTGAAACTCTGGTATATAAAATAATCTACCAATCCCAAGGATCCATAGGATTTTTTATAGATCCAACAAATAATAAAAAGAAATATTTAGTTGTTTAGCCTTAGATCTTATCTTGTATTTAGATCTTGTATATATGGATTGTAGGTAAGGTCCCTGCCCCTGCGCATTCTGTATATATTATAAAAAAAGATATATGCAAATACATAAGGATGCTCGTTCTTTTCGGCTCAATCCTTTTTTAGTAAAAGATTGGGCCGAGTTTAATTGCAATTAGGAGAACAAACAGGAATTAGTGAATTACGCAAGCTTATTTAGCTTTAACATCTAGCTTATCTACTGGTTCGAATTCGAATTTGATCTCTTTCCAAACCTCACAAGCAGCGGCCAGTTCAGGACTCCATTTGCTAGCTTCACGGATAATTTCATTACCTTCACGAGCAAGATCACGTCCCTCATTACGAGCTTGTACACACGCTTCTAAAGCTACCCGATTTGCTACTGCACCAGGTGCATTTCCCCAAGGGTGTCCTAAAGTTCCTCCACCGAACTGTAGTACGGAATCATCCCCAAAGATCTCAGTCAGGGCAGGCATATGCCAAACATGAATACCCCCTGAAGCTACAGGGATAACACCTGGCATAGAGACCCAATCTTGAGTGAAGAAAATACCACGACTTCGGTCTTTTTCAATAT